GAGAATCAAAGTGGATTTACCAATGAATCACGAAATGCTATGGTTCTTAAATATTTTTTCTTAATTTATTCAAAAGTAATTCGCGGGATTATGCACATTTTCTTAGTTATAACGAAAAAAAGTACAATTGGTTGGATCCAATCTATTCTTTGAAATTAACAACTCGCACACACTCCCTTTCCAAAAAAAACCAATACACCTAACACTACGCTTAGATTTATTAGATTTGTTGCTAAAATATCGGTATTAAATCCGAAACTTCCGGCGGATGGCAAGTAGCCCAAGCAAAGAAAAGAATCGGTTATATTTTTCATATGATCTCATCTCCTTTTATGGATAGACTAATTATCCTTCTATTTCTATGATTTCTATTTTTAGGTTTTTTTTCTTTTTTCTTAGTTTGTTTTAGTTATTCTTTAGTTATTAATTTAATTATTTTATTAGTTATTAATTTAATTATTTTATATAATATTATTATAGATGTATTATGTATATTATAATAAAAATAGGATTCCTTATCATTAATGAATTAATAATAATTATTAGTAATTATAAGTTATGGGTAATAATAACTTATTCTTATTAATATAATAATAAGAATTTTATAATATAATAAGAATTTTCATTTTAATACATATATATATAGTTATATATATATATATTAATCATATATATGTGTATAAATTTTTTAATATTATTAATATTATTATATTATTATTATAATTATATTATTATATATATATATATATATTATTTAAAATTAAATATTTATTATTAAATTAAACAAAAGGATTCGCAAATAAAAGCGCTAATGCTATAACCAACCCATAAATTGTTAAAGCTTCCATAAAAGCCAGACTAAGCAATAAAGTACCTCGTATTTTTCCCTCTGCTTCTGGTTGTCGCGCAATTCCTTCTACAGCTTGCCCTGCAGCAGTGCCTTGACCAATTCCAGGTCCAATAGAAGCAAGCCCGACGGCCAACCCAGCAGCTATAACGGAAGCGGCAGAAATCAATGGATTCATGATAAGTTCCTCGCAAAAAAAAGATTGAAATAGTTATTGAATTATACGATCGATCTACCTATGTAGTTTTTTTGTGAATCCGTTAATTTAATGTTTCACAATTAGAGATGAAACGGAAGGACTTTTTAAAATCCTTATCGAAATTTACAGTAATAGCAGGGCAATTTTAGATATATAGTTAGCTCATATATAACTAGTTCATATATAATATGACATATACATATGTTTCTTCCATGCCGTAAACCAATTATTTGTTTGTGTTTTAGTTGCAATCAGATTCGAGAATTATTCTTTGTGAAATATAAAAAAAAAAAAATATTTATTGGAGGAAAATGGAAATTGGTCAAACAAAAAGTATTTTTAGGAAAAATAGGAAAAAGATCTTTTAGATGGATCTCTTTCCTATTTTTTTTTTTTTACAATTCTCTATTTAATATTTTATTATTATTATTTATTTTATTATTTTAATTGTTAAATTATTATTAAATTAAAATTATTATTATTATCCAATTATTATCAAAAATATCTTTCTATTTCTATTAATATATAATGTTTTAATATATTTAATATTTATTTATGTTTTAATTTATTTATGTTCTCTAAATCGATCATCTTGAAAGTGTATGTGTGGTGGGATAAACGAAAAAAACCATTTTTTCAAAAACTAGTAACTAGTCAATGATGGCCTTCCATGGATTCACCTATATAAGCTGCAGCTAAAGTAGCAAAAATAAGAGCTTGAATACCGCTTGTAAATAATCCCAGGAACATGACAGGTATAGGAACTACTAAAGGTACTAAAGAAACAAGAACAACAACTACTAATTCATCAGCTAATATATTTCCGAAAAGTCGAAAACTAAGCGACAAGGGTTTTGTGAAATCTTCTAAGATGTTAATCGGTAAAAGAATTGGAGTTGGTTGAATGTATTTATTAAAATAAGCTAATCCTTTTTTTGAAAGACCCGCATAGAAATATGCTACTGACGTAAGTAAAGCTAATGCAACAGTAGTATTTATATCATTTGTGGGTGCAGCTAACTCCCCATGAGGTAACTGTATTATTTTCCAAGGCAAAAGAGCCCCCGACCAATTAGAAACAAAAATAAATAGAAACATAGTTCCAATAAATGGAACCCACGGACCATATTCTTCTCCAATCTGACTTTTGCTCACGTCTCGAATGAATTCAAGAACATATTCAAAGAAATTCTGACTAAAAGTGGGAATCGTTTGCAGATTTCGAACAACTAGAATAACTGAAACTAATAAAATAGCAATTACAACCCAAGAAGTAATAAGTACTTGGGCATGCACTTGGAAACCTCCTATTTGCCAATAGAAATGTTGACCTACTTCCATAGCAGATATATCGTATAATCTTTTTAATGTGTTGATGGAACATAATATAACATTCATATTGTCCTGCCCTCGAAAAGAAATAGAACTTGAAGGGGAATTATTTTAATTCAACCATCTCCTTTCCTTTTTGATTTGTCTACTTTCATTTTTTTTTAATACTGACTAATCACATAATATTTCCGTTTGTTCTTTTTATATTTTTATTTTTTGTACGATTTAGTAATCGTATAGTAACCGATTCCATAAATCTATGAATCTCCCCAACCAAATCATATTATTTATCTTATTATTAATCAAAAATTCCGTATATAGCTAGAACGACCCTCACAAATTGCAAATATTAATTTGTTAAGAATGAATCGGATTGAAGCTATAGTATCATCATTAGCTGGAATTGAAATATCGGCGAGGTCAGGGTCACAATTTGTATCGATTAAACAAATCGTTGGAATTTCCAACGTTATACATTCTTGAAGAGCCGTATATTCTTCTTGCTGATCGATGATTATTACAATATCGGGTAACCCTGTCATATATTTAATGCCGCCAAGATATGTTTCCAAATGAGATAACTGTCTCTTCAATATAGCCGCATCTCTTTTTGGAAAACAGTTGAGTCTCCCCGTCTTTTGTTGCGTTCTCAAGTCCCTGAACTTATGAAGTTTGGTTTCTGTAGTATACCAATTCGTTAACATACCGCCGAGCCATTTTTTATTAACATAATGACACCGAGCTCTTATTGCAGCTCGCGCTACTGAATCAGCTGCTTCTTTTTTGGTACCAACAATTAAGAATTGTTTTCCCCTACTTGCTGCATCAAAAACTAAATCACAAGCTTCTGATAAAAACCGAGCAGTTCTAGTAAGATTTGTAATATGAATACCCTTACGCTTTGCAGATATATAAGGTGCCATTTTAGGATTCCATTTTCTAGTATCGTGGCCAAGATGAACTGCTTCTTCTATCATCTCTTCCAAAATTATATTCCAACATCTTTTTGTCATTTCTATTTATCCCCACACTTTTTTTTTTTTAAAAAAAAGTGAAAAAAAAAAGACCAGGTATTCTGAAATAGAAATAAAAAATTGTTCCGATGGAACCTTCTCTTCTATCGAAGATTGGCCATTGATACATGATCAGGCCATTTTTTTTATCTTTTTCTTTTACTACCCCCACCCCAAAACCGCGTTTAAGGGGATGAATCCGCTCTTAGGAATCGTTTAATCCTAGATTGTTCTGATGTATCACATAAATTCTTTGAAATGAAAAAAAAGAATTCTCTATGGTGGAACAAAATATCTCTCATTTCGTCCTCGAATAAATTATTCTTTTTTGTTTCCAAGATTATCTTGTTATGTTGCCTTGGCTTTGAATGGTGCATTATTCTTTTTAATCCGGTACCAACGGGTATCATTCCTCCTAAAACAACATTCTCCTTCAGACCTTTCAACCAATCTATACGACCCCGGAGAGCGGCTTTTGCTAAAACTCTAGCAGTTTCTTGAAAACTTGCTTCAGATATGAAACTTTGAGTATTCAGAGATGTTTTTGTTATTCCCAATAATAGAGCTCGGTAGCAAATCGCTTCGTCCAGGGCACGGCCCGCTCGTTCGGCTCGCAACAATCCAATTAATTCGCCGGGTGAAAAAACATTAGACATTCCATCTTCTGAAACCAAGACTTTTGATGTTATTTGACGCACAATAATTTCTATATGTCTATTATGAATGTGAACTCCCTGGGATCGATAAACTTTTTGAATTTTATTAACCAAAGAAATACGACTTTGCGCTATAGTTAGTTCAGCACTAATCAAGAATCCCCAAGGAATGCCGAGAATTCTTGTTATATGCCCGTTCCAATTGTCAATTCTCTTTTCTAGGTTCATCGATATTGAATCAATCGAACGCACTTCTAATACCTGTTCTACTTTTGGAAGACCCTGTGTTATATCACCAGATCTCGATTTTTCATATATAAATGTAACTAATATATCTCCTTCATAAAGTATTTCTCCATAATGTCCATGAACAGTTGCTCCTGGAGTCGCCAAATAAGGGTTAGCCGATCTTATTCCTACAGAATCCATTTGAACAGTTAGAACTTGACCCGATTTTAAGTGTGGTGCATTTTTCATTTGCACTATACATCCATTTTCACAAATAAATTGCCCAAGACTAATTATTGTAAACGTTTTTTCACAATAATTATGATGTATAAAATGCCAATTCAAAAAAAATGGATTTAAAACGATAGTACTGCATATATCAGGTTTATAAATTCTCTCGTTTTCGTCCATTAAATAATATTTTAATACTTGAAAAGTTTCCTTTAATTTGTCAAGTTGGAAATTATTATTCATTTTACCGTTTAATAATTCATAATCAGATCTCGATGAATAATAATTTCCAACTTGAAGGGCTATTCCTAAAGGACCTAACGAATTCTTAATTGGAATTATAGGATCTATTTGAATTTGATTAATTCCTTCTTTTGTCCCATTGTAATATTTTCTATCGTTGAATGGTCCTATTTGAAAACAATTAGATGATGACAAAATTATCAAAGATCGGCATGTCTCATTTCTATTCAACAACATACGAATAGTTCCGT